ACTGTTTGTCAGGCTACTGTTCTCCTATTCTCTCGAATCCATGAAGTAAGACATTGATTTTTGCAATAAGATCAATTATGTTCATTGCACAATAAGCTCCCTTGAAAAGCATTGGCGCGCGTGTAAGCGAGTTGCTCTACCGAACTGAGCTATAGCCCTTGTCAGAGATATCTTAACATATAGATAATTTCTTGTCAAGATGAATATTCTCTAATGCCAGAGGATATCTCTTTGATCTGTTTACTATATAACATACCAATAACGGAGCAGTATTGCTTATAAAATGGATTCGATCTATAATCGATCGAAGTAATGGGTCTTCCTTTGTGGTGATAAATTGCCTACTTAACTCAGTGGTTAGAGTATTGCTTTCATACGGCGGGAGTCATTGGTTCAAATCCAATAGTAGGTAGGTAGGTAGGTAGAAAAATTACTAGATAGCATTGAACTTACTTCGCTTCGCTATCTAATAACTTTTTCTTTGTATCAACTAAACCTTTGGATTGTCTTCAATTGGATGGGGGAATCCAATTGATAGCCTCGACTCGTATCCTAGCTCGTCTGAGAGCTAGCTTCGCTTCAACCAATTCTTTCGTACCCTCAGCTCTACTCAAGTTAGCTTCGGCTATTTCAAGTGCCTGTTGAGCTTCTTCCGGATCAATGTCACTACCCAGTTCCGCATCATTTCCTAAAATGATGATCTCATTATTAACTATTCTCGCAAAACCGCTCCACAGAACCGCCGTTAACCATTGGTCGTTGAGGAGGCGTATTCTCAAAGGACCCATATCTACAGCTGTGTTAATGGGGGCATGATTTGGTAATACGCCAATTTGGCCACTATTAGTAGATAAAATGATTTCTTTCACTTCACAATCCCAAATAATTCGCTTAGGAGTTAGTACATAAAGATTTAATTTCATTTCTTCAATTTGTTCTCCTCTTCTAAGTTTATAGCTTTCGTGCTAGCTTCATCGATATTACCCACTAAATAAAAAGCCTGTTCGGGTAGGCCGTCTAATTCTCCGGAAAGAATTAGTTGAAATCCCCTAATTGTTTCTGCAAGACCAACATACTTTCCTGCAGAACCGGTAAAAACTTCTGCCACAAAGAACGGTTGTGATAAGAAACGTTCCATTTTTCGTGCTCTTGCTACAGTTAAACGATCCTCCTCCGATAATTCATCCAACCCAAGAATTGCGATAATGTCCTGAAGTTCTTTGTAACGTTGTAAAGTTTGCTTAACTCTTTGCGCAGTTTCATAATGTTCGTTGCCAACGATCCGAGGCTGTAACATAGTTGAGGTTGAATCTAAAGGATCTACTGCTGGATAAATACCCTTGGAAGCTAATCCTCTGGAAAGTACGGTAGTAGCATCCAAATGTGCAAATGTTGTGGCAGGAGCAGGGTCGGTCAAATCGTCCGCAGGTACATAAACAGCTTGGATCGAAGTTATAGATCCCTTTTTGGTAGAAGTAATTCTTTCTTGCAAAGAACCCATTTCTGTACTAAGAGTAGGTTGATAACCCACTGCGGAGGGCATTCTCCCTAATAAAGCGGATACCTCTGATCCCGCTTGAACAAAACGAAAGATATTATCGATGAATAGAAGCACGTCCTGCTTATTAACATCTCGGAAATATTCTGCCATAGTTAGGGCAGTTAAACCAACTCTCATACGAGCTCCCGGCGGTTCATTCATTTGGCCATAGACTAGAGCTACCTTTGATTCCTCAATATTTTTTTCATTAATTACTCCAGATTCCTTCATTTCCATATAAAGATCATTTCCTTCACGAGTCCGTTCCCCTACTCCGCCAAATACGGATACGCCTCCATGAGCTTTAGCAATGTTGTTGATTAATTCCATGATGAGTACTGTTTTACCTACTCCAGCCCCCCCAAATAGTCCGATTTTTCCTCCACGTCGATAAGGAGCTAAAAGATCGACCACCTTAATACCTGTTTCAAAGATGGATAATTTCGTATCTAACTCGATAAAGGCAGGCGCGGATCTATGAATAGGGAATGTTGCACTAGTATCTACAGGACCAAAATTGTCAATAGGTTCCCCAAGAACGTTGAAAATTCGTCCGAGAGTAGCTCCACCGACTGGAACACTGAGAGGAGCTCCCGTGTCAATCACTTCCATTCCTCTCATCAACCCGTCTGTAGCACTCATAGCTACAGCTCTAACTCGATTATTTCCTAATAATTGTTGTACCTCACAAGTCACATTAATTTGCTTATCGGCAGTGTCTCTACTCTTGACTACCAAAGCGTTATAAATATAAGGTAACTTGCCCGGGGGAAAAGTGATATCCAGCACGGGTCCAATAATTTGATCGATACGCCCTGTGCTTTTTTCTTCAATTGTGGAAACCCCGGGACGAGAAGTAGTAGGATTGGTTCTCATAATTATCACATAATTTTCAAAAAAAAAAGGAATTTGTCGAAATTTTTCTTTTTTTCTTGTTGAATAATGCCAAATCTAATCCAAAAAAATAGCCAAAAATGCAAAAATGAATTAGTTAATTCAATAAGCGAGAAAAGGGGACCTGGACTTGATTTCGTTGCCCAAACGAATCCCATTCAATCGTTTACTCATGGAATGAGTCCGTTGGAAAGTTCAATCAATCTTTTTTTCATATACATTTCGCCTTTTGTGGAGGATCTGTCCCTACTCTACTTTCCTATCTAGGACTTCGATATACAAAATATATACTACCGTGAAGCATAGATTGCTGTCAACGGAGAATTTTCTTAGTATTTAGGTATTTACATTCCAAATAAGAAAGGGGCCTATTAAGAACTTGTAAGATAAGGATTAGGGGTTGATTTGGGTTGCGCTATATCTATCAAAGAGTATACAATAATGATGGATTTGGTGAATCAAATCCATGGTTTAATAACGAACCATGTTAACTTACCATAACAACAACTCAATTCCTATCGAATTCCTATAGTAGAATTCCTATAGGATAGAACATACACAGGGTGTATGCATTATATATGAATGAAACATATTCATTAACTTAAGCATGCCCTCCATTTTCTTTAATGAGTTGATATTAATTGAATATCCTTTTTTTTTTGTTTTAAAAGATTTTTGCAAAGGTTTCATTTACGCCTAATCCATATCGAGTAGACCCTGTCGTTGTGAGAATTCTTAATTCATGAGTTGTAGGGAGGGACTTATGTCACCACAAACAGAAACTAAAGCAAGTGTTGGATTTAAAGCTGGTGTTAAGGATTATAAATTGACTTACTACACCCCGGAGTATGAAACCAAGGATACTGATATCTTGGCAGCATTCCGAGTAACTCCTCAGCCGGGGGTTCCGCCCGAAGAAGCAGGGGCTGCAGTAGCTGCCGAATCTTCTACTGGTACATGGACAACTGTTTGGACTGATGGACTTACCAGTCTTGATCGTTACAAAGGACGATGCTATCACATCGAGCCCGTTGCTGGGGAAGAAAATCAATATATCGCTTATGTAGCTTATCCATTAGACCTATTTGAAGAGGGTTCTGTTACTAACATGTTTACTTCCATTGTGGGTAACGTATTTGGTTTCAAAGCTCTACGCGCTCTACGTCTGGAGGATCTGCGAATTCCCCCTACTTATTCAAAAACTTTCCAAGGCCCGCCTCATGGTATCCAAGTTGAAAGGGATAAGTTGAACAAGTACGGCCGTCCTTTATTGGGATGTACTATTAAACCAAAATTGGGATTATCCGCAAAAAATTATGGTAGAGCGTGTTATGAGTGTCTACGCGGTGGACTTGATTTTACCAAAGATGATGAAAACGTAAACTCACAACCATTTATGCGCTGGAGGGACCGTTTTGTCTTTTGTGCCGAAGCTATTTATAAATCACAGGCCGAAACCGGTGAAATCAAGGGGCATTACTTGAATGCGACTGCAGGTACATGCGAAGAAATGATGAAGAGAGTCGTATTTGCAAGGGAATTAGGGGTTCCTATTGTAATGCATGACTACTTAACTGGGGGATTCACCGCAAATACTAGTTTGGCTCATTATTGCCGCGACAATGGCCTACTTCTTCACATTCACCGGGCAATGCATGCAGTTATTGATAGACAGAAAAATCATGGTATGCATTTTCGTGTATTAGCTAAAGCATTGCGTATGTCTGGGGGAGATCATGTCCACGCCGGTACAGTAGTAGGTAAGTTAGAAGGGGAACGCGAAATGACTTTAGGTTTTGTTGATTTATTGCGCGATGATTTTATTGAAAAAGATCGTGCTCGCGGTGTTTTTTTCACTCAGGACTGGGTATCCATGCCAGGTGTTATACCGGTGGCTTCAGGGGGTATTCATGTTTGGCATATGCCAGCTCTGACCGAAATCTTTGGAGATGATTCCGTATTACAATTTGGTGGAGGAACTTTAGGACATCCTTGGGGAAATGCACCTGGTGCAGCAGCTAATCGGGTGGCTTTAGAAGCTTGTGTACAAGCTCGTAACGAAGGGCGCGATCTTGCTCGTGAAGGTAATGAAATTATCCGAGCAGCTTGCAAATGGAGTCCTGAACTAGCCGCAGCTTGTGAAGTATGGAAGGCGATCAAGTTCGAGTTCGAGCCGGTGGATAAACTAGATGTAGAGAAAAAATAAGTTACGAAATGCAGTAATTCTTCTTTATTCTTCTGATTGATTGCAATTAAACTCGGCTCAATCTTTTTTTTAAGATTGAGCCGAATAAAAATAGATCTTGATACGATCATGAGACTTGACAAATCGAGATTCCTCTATTCTATATATTTCGAATATATAAAGGTATAATACAATAAATAAATACAAATATAGTATTATCATATGATAATACTATATTTGTATTTATTGGGAAAGAATCAATGAAAAAAGATTAGGAATCGCAATGCTACTATACGCGTCCGGAGGAGTATTCGGAATAATATTCTTCTATAATCCATTCTTGCGTCTTGCGCAGGGTCTTACTAATAGGACTTCGCTGCACGGGACGGATCTTCGTCGAAAAGCTAACTCCACCCGGCATTTTCATACCCTTTGGGTGGTATATTGCCTTAAAAAGTCTAAGGGAGTAGTATGAGATCTCTAGTAAGTAAGAGAATTTGCCCTTTGATTTTAATTGAGTATGCTATTTTTCCGCCTTTACCGCGCATTATTGTATGAGCTTCTAGAGGATAGAGGGCCGCGTATGCAGGAAGGAAATTACAGCTTAATAAAAAAGTCTAAAAAAGCTTCCACTTTATGGCACTATCAATCAACTAAAAAGCCCTATGTATGAATCCTTACAACCGGTGGGATAAGATAAGAGCGAGTTTCGGTATACTGGGGTTGGAGGATATCCTTATTTCAAAACCTGACGCGCATCTTGCGTTTGTGGGGGTCCGAGAGTGGTTTAAGAAGTATTGCATGTGGAAGTAGGTAGACGAAACTTATTTAGGATTCGAAATGGGCACATTCGACTAAAAGTCGTACTGAGACCTTTTTAAAGGGTATTCTGAAAGAGGTATTTCATTTTCACAATCACTTTCTTTTGAATCCAATTTCAAGTTCGATTAGAAGGATAGAAAGGCCATGAGGACGGGAAAAGAAAAATGAAATCTTTTTAATTAGTTCTCCTTTTTTGCAATTTTCTTATTATCCATTCCATTCATTTTTTTTATAGAATACTAGAAAAAATCTTTATTTTGCAAACTAAAAAAATACAATAGTCAATATTCCTTATAATAGATATACTTAATTATATTATAAGAATCTTAAGACACTTTTCAAATAGATAGAAATAGTAAATTTGAATTGAGACACCTATTCTATGACGGATTTTAACTTACCTTCTATTTTCGTGCCTTTAGTAGGCTTAGTATTTCCGGCAATTGCAATGGCTTCTTTATTTCTTTATGTGCAGAAAAATAAGATTGTCTAGAACCGACGGGGGCGAATTTTCTCAATGTATTTTCACGCAGGATCGTAATACAGATATTTTTTAGTGTAAGTAATATAATATGGTAGGATATGTGGCTCTTTCTACACACAAACGAAAAACGGCTATGGATGCGGATATAAGCTACGAGCATAAATGCATGCATATGCGGAGCCGGGTATAGCTAGTTTTATTTTAAGTGGATCAACGAATATTTTTTGAATAGAAAGTCAATGTATCTAACCAATTATTTCACAGGAGTACTAGTTGCTGAAGGCGATTTCAGAATCAAAAAAAGTAAAGTCAAAATCATTTAGCTTATTCTCTCAATTTCAATCGACCGCTGCTGGATTTAGTATATCTAATATGAATTGGCGATCAGAACACATATGGATAGAACTTCTAAAAGGTTCTCGAAAAAGAGGTAATTTTTTCTGGGCCTGTATTCTTTTTCTAGGTTCACTAGGATTCTTATCGGTTGGGGCTTCCAGTTATCTTGGTAAGAATATGATATCTGTACTTCCATCTCAACAAATTCTTTTTTTTCCACAGGGGGTCGTGATGTCTTTCTACGGAATCGCGGGCCTATTCATTAGCTCCTACTTGTGGTGCACTATTTTATGGAATGTAGGCAGTGGTTATGACCGGTTCGATAGAAAAGAGGGAATAGTGTGCATTTTTCGTTGGGGATTCCCTGGAATAAAACGTCGCGTCTTCCTTCGATTCCTTATGCGGGATATCCAATCAATTAGAATTCAGGTTAAAGAGGGTCTTTATCCTCGTCGTATCCTTTATATGGAAATCCGGGGCCAGGGAGTCATTCCCTTGACTCGTACTGATGATAAGTTTTTTACTCCACGAGAAATTGAACAAAAAGCTGCCGAATTGGCCTATTTCTTAGGCGTACCAATTGAAGTATTTTGAGTATCGATTGCTTTTTTTAAAATGAATTGAATGAAGACGAATTGGAAGAAGATTTTCTCAACACGGGGAGGAGGTCCCTTCGAAATTGGATTCCTTATTGTAAGGGGATTTTCGAGTATTTATCTAAAGGAGGGGACAAACGAGGATAAGAGAAAATGGCTTCTAATTTGTTTTGTCCAAGTGAGATATATGGCATAATATTCTTCCATTTTCATTCGAAAGGGCTTTTTTTATTCTATTTCTCTATTCCACTCCATCTAGATCTAAGAAAGAACCCAATGCAAGAAAATTCCACTAGTATACAAAAAAGAGAAATAGATACAAGGTCTCAAACCTTGTTATAGAAATTTGTAATTTTTGCTTTAAAGAAAAAGAAATATCATATAGAGTCAGCGAATGAAATAGAATCAGCGAATGAAGCGGATTCATTAACAACTCAATTTACAGATCAAAAATGAAAAAAAAGAAAGCATTGCCTTCTTTCCTATATCTTGTATTTATCGTACTTTTGCCCTGGGGGGTCTCTTTCTCTTTTAACAAATGTATGGAACTTTGGATTAAGAATTGGTGGAATACCAGGCAATCCGAAACTCTCTTAACTGATATTCAAGAGAAAAAGGTTCTAGAAAGATTCATAGAATTAGAAGAACTTTTTCTCTTGGACGAAATGATAAAAGAGAAACCGAAGACACATGTACAAAAACCTCCTATAGGAATACACAAGGAAATAATACAATTGGCCAAAATAGATAATGAGGATCATCTCCGTATCATTTTGCATTTCTCGACAAATATAATCTGTTTGGCTATTCTAAGTGGTTCTTTTTTTCTGGGTAAAGAGGAACTTGTCATTTTGAATTCTTGGGTTCAGGAATTCCTCTATAACTTAAATGACTCAATAAAAGCTTTTATTATTCTTTTAGCTACTGATTTTTTTGTTGGATTTCACTCCACCCGCGGTTGGGAATTACTAATTCGTTGGGTCTACAACGATCTTGGATGGGCTCCTAACGAGCTATTTTTCACTATTTTTGTTTGTTGTTTTCCAGTGATTATAGATACATATTTCAAATTGTGGATCTTTTTTTATTTAAACCGTCTATCTCCTTCGCTTGTAGTCATTTATCGTTCAATTAATGACACATAAACTCATTTGATCTCCTGATATTAATCAAATTAGCATCTTTCTTCTTTTAGAAGGTATTCATCATTCCAGTACAACTGTTGCAGTAGAATGACAACAGACTCGTGTATAGGGAACTAGATTAGCTTAGCTACCTATCTAATTTATTGTAGAAATTCCGGGATCTGCGATTGGACATGGAAAATAGAAATACTTTTTCTTGGGTAAAGGAACAGATGATTCGATCGATTTCTGTATCGATCATGATATACGTAATAACTCGTGCATCTATTTCAAATGCATATCCCATTTTTGCGCAGCAGGGTTATGAAAACCCACGAGAAGCAACCGGACGAATTGTATGTGCCAATTGCCATTTAGCTAATAAGCCCGTGGATATTGAAGTTCCCCAAGCTGTGCTTCCCGATACTGTATTTGAAGCAGTTCTTCGAATTCCTTATGATATGCAACTGAAACAAGTTCTTGCTAATGGGAAAAAGGGAGGGTTAAACGTGGGTGCTGTTCTTATTTTGCCCGAGGGATTCGAATTAGCGCCGCCCGACCTTATTTCTCCTGAGTTGAAAGAAAAGATAGGAAATCTCTCTTTTCAGAGTTATCGTCCCGATAAAAAAAATATTCTTGTGATAGGCCCTGTTCCCGGTCAGAAATATAGTGAAATCGTCTTTCCCATTCTTTCCCCCGATCCTGCTACGAAGAAAGACGTTCATTTCTTAAAATATCCCATATATGTAGGGGGAAACCGAGGAAGGGGACAGATCTATCCTGATGGTAGCAAGAGTAACAATACGGTCTATAATGCTACGTCAACAGGTATAGTAAGAAAAATACTACGGAAAGAAAAGGGGGGATATGAAATATCCATAGTCGATGCATCGGATGGACGCCAAGTGATTTATATTATACCTCCCGGGCCAGAACTTCTTGTTTCAGAAGGGGAATCGATCAAGCTTGATCAACCATTAACAAGCAATCCTAATGTGGGAGGGTTTGGTCAGGGGGATGCAGAAATAGTGCTTCAGGATCCATTACGCGTCCAAGGCCTTTTATTTTTCTTCGCATCTGTTATTTTGGCACAAGTTTTTTTGGTTCTCAAAAAGAAACAGTTTGAAAAGGTTCAATTGTACGAAATGAATTTCTAGGTCCCGGGATTTCTTATCATCAAGTTGGTAAAAAGCCGCGATTTATTGGCGATTGCTAGAATTTTCTATGATCTATTTTGGAAATCCTTTTTTTGTTTAAACTGTTTTTTGTTTGTGAGATGTCTGGAATTCCTTATTTCTATCTCATGCAAAAGAAGAGAATTCAAGGCAAAGGCGGGAACAAGAAAAGGATTTCTTCTTTTTAGGAGGGATTGCAGGTCTTCTTAATTCTCTATTGGGCACAAGAAAAAGGCTTTTTTGCCTTTTTCTTGTGTCGATTCTTCTTGTATCGAAATAAGAATCCCTATTCGTCAAAGATTACTATTTCTCCTTTTCTTTATTGGGGTCTGTCTCTTGGACCTCTTTTGCTGAGGCTCAGGCGAGGTAGTGGACAAACAGAGGGAAAGAAAATATGGCGGGGACAAATTTCTTGTGAGCAAATAGAATTGCTTGACTTGTTCAATTAAGTTCAACTTCGAACTTACAGAATTTTTGCAAAAAAACGTATACTCTTCTATTGAATATTGAAGGGTGGTTTTTCTTTTTAGGCTAGTTGAGTAGTTTTGATTAAGTTTTTATTTGTTTATCACTCTAAACTAAATCAATGATTTGCAGGATACTTCTTCCGTGGAAGAAAATATTGGATCCTCGATTGATCCCTTCTTTCTTGTTGCTTCATAAGAGTGAAGCAATTTTATGGGCGAAGGGCGGAGACTATAAATCAACCGATGGATTGCTTCACTAGCATCATTAACAAACAAAAGAATAAATAGAGGGATTCTGATCATCAGAGCAAAGGTTTCTCTTTGTTATTTTTACAAATCGAAATAGGTAACCAATTTGTAGGTTATGGAATAGATTA